TAAGTTTGAAAATAAACGTTTAAATGTCCTTCAAAAGCAAGTAAATAGATCCGAAACATATAAAATGCAGTTAATCCTGCTGTGGACCAAGCTATTATTGCAAAAATAGGTGAATACAACCAACTATCATTAAGAATTTCATCTTTGGACCAAAAACAAGCAAGGGGTGGAATACCAGAAAGAGAAAGTGTACCCAATAAAAAAGCAGTTTTTGTAATTGGTACATGTTTTCTTAAACCGCCCATAAGAACCATATTCTGACTTTTATCTGGAGAATATCCAACAAGAGCTTCCATCGCATGAATAATTGATCCAGATCCTAAGAACAACAATGCCTTCGAATAAGCATGAGTAATCAAATGAAATAAAGCAGCTCGATAAGACCCCATACCTAGAGCTAACATCATATAACCCAATTGAGACATTGTAGAATAAGCTAAGCTTTTCTTAATATCTTTTTGAGCAAGAGCTAAAGTGGCTCCTAAAAATAATGTTATTATACCTATCAAAGCTATTAGATTTAGAATGTAAGGTATAACTATGAAAAGAGGAAGAAGCCGAGCTACAAGAAAAATTCCTGCTGCTACCATAGTAGCGGCATGTATAAGAGCCGAAATGGGGGTAGGCCCTTCCATGGCATCAGGTAACCATACATGAAGGGGAAATTGGGCGGATTTAGCAACAGCGCCGGCAAATAATAGGGAGGCGCATAAAGTAACAAATAAAAAATTAACTTCATTATTATAAACCAAGTTATTGAATATTTCAAACAAATCCCGAAATTCGAAACTACCTGTTATCCAATAAAAACCCAAAATTCCTAATAATAAACCAAAATCCCCGACACGATTAGTTACAAACGCTTTTTGACAAGCATTCGCGGCACTGGGTCGTGTGAACCAAAAACCTATTAATAGATAAGAACACACTCCAACTAATTCCCAAAAAATATAAATTTGTATCAAATTAGAACTAGTAACTAATCCCAACATTGAAGTATTGGAAAAACTCATATAAGCAAAAAATCTCAAATATCCCTGATCATGAGACATATAATTGTCACTATAAATAAGAACCATAATTCCAACAGTAGTGATTAATATCGACATAATAGAAGTAAGTGGATCAACCAAGCAGCCAAATTCTAAAGAAAAATCATTATTGATGGTCCAAGACCATACATATTGATAGACAGAATTATTATTTATTTGCTGAATAGAAAAAAGGGCTGAAAAAACCATAACTATACTTAATAATAAAACACTAGGAAAAGCCCACATACGGCGAAGATTTTTTGTTGCCGTTGGAAAAAGTAGAAGTCCTGTTCCAATTAAGATAGGAACTGGAAGTGGAATGAAAGGTATAATCCATGAATATTGATATTCCATAAAAAAAAAAAAAAAAAAAAAAATTTATCTTAATTAATTGTTTCTGAGTCACCGGTTCTTATTTCTTTTCTTTTGAAAGGGGTCGGTTAATAAAAAAAATTAAGATATATAAAATAAAACTTAAATAGAATTTTCTAGCCTTAATTATTCTGAATCTTTCCAAACTACTTCAAATATTTAAAATCAAGAGGTTATAATTGGTCAAATGATATAAATAAGTCACTAGTGAAAAAGAAATACGTATTTCATTTTATTAATACTGAATTGTTAATATTAAATTCAAATTTTTAAATAAAATTTTATGAAGATAAAAAATGAAAATTAGAATTTTCATTTTAATTATTACGTATTACAATAATTTTTTTATATCTATAGAACAAGGATAAATAATTATACCAAAAACAGTATTTGATATGAATCATAAAGCCCATAACTAAAACTATTTATTGTAATTCGGTTATTTAGAATCATTAACCAATTTTTTTTGTAACTAATTGTTTGTCTTCCATTACAATAAAAGCTATTTGTAGGAAATGCTATGATATCCAACACTTTAATTTTACGGAAAAAAAGGGGGCAAATAAAATGCCTTTAAATTATGTATTTTGTATCCTTTAACAGATTAACTACTAGTCTCATTTGATAATTAAAATTTTGTGGACTCTTTCTTCGAGCTTGACCAATTAAATTAATATTAAATTAATTAATATAATAGAAAAAAATTATTAAAGTTTTTTTTTTAATTAAGCGGGAGAAGGATTGGGTTATTAAACTTTTCGATTTTTTTATTACATGTATAAATGTAAGACGACGAAAATAGAAAGAAAACGAAACGGACAATCTTTCTTTTTTTTTTTTTTTTTTTTTTTTTTTTTTTTATCAACTTCAATCTATTTGGCATAGTGTACCTTATCGTTCTTATTAATATTTTATGTGATTTTTACCCCCCCCCTTTTTTTTTGGAGTCTAATTTAGAGAAAAAATAGATAGAGAATAGTAAAGAACAATTGATTTTGAACAATAGATGTCTTTCACATCCAACCGAAAAACCTATTATAACTTTTTAATGGCAGTTCCAAAAAAGCGCACCTCTATTTCAAAAAAACGTATTCGTAAAAATATTTGGAAAAGGAAGGGATATAGGGCAGCATTGAAAGCTTTTTCGTTAGCGAAATCTCTTTCTACCGGGAGTTCTAAAAGTTTTTTTTGTGTAACAAATAAATAATCTGAATCGTTCTAATAACTAATAAAGTGATATAATTTTGTTTATAGTTTATTTATAAGTTATAAAAATGATAAATAATATTTATCAATTATAATTAATATTAACATCATAATAGTATAGTAAAAGAATAAATATTAATATATAAGATAAATTACAATATAAACAATATACATTAAAAATAAAATAAATAAAAAAGAATTAGTCTCATAATGTTTTAATTTAAACGAATATAAAATTGAATTTGTTTTACTTTAATTTGAAGCCAAATTTTTCTTTCGTTTCTGATATAGATAAGAATTATGTTGTCTACTGAATTCTAAAAATGAATGGTACTTTTTTGTTTGAAAAAAGGGTAAACGCAAGCGCAAGGTTTCGCCTTTCATTTTAGTATGTTTTATCATTTTCCGGATGGGGATTATCACTTTCCCCATCGCCCTTACTCAATAATAAAAAGAATTTTTTTTTTAGTTATATTTTTGATTTTATATTATAAAGAAGAGGTCGTTGAAACTAATTGATTAAGTTTAAAATGTTTTTTATAATCTTTTAAACCATTATTTTGGGTTTTATAAATTATTATCACTATATAAATTCCTTAAACCCAATTAAATTAATAAAAGCCCCGTTTCCATTTTTAGGTAGTTATATGACGAATGCGCCAATTTTGAGTGATCTATTTTAGATCCTATGTTTCGATTGGAAGATCGATCAAGATATAATATATATATATTAATTAAAAAATTTAGAAAATATTTTGAAGTACGGTACAATTTCTATACGAAATTTTTTTATATGATTGATACGACCATCCCAAATAACTAACTTAATGGGTTTGCTAAATCTTAACGCAAATTCTCTACACAACAAAAAATCCTAACGCAACGTAACTATGCAAATATTTACATAAATCTTTTGAGTGTATCGCTGAAATTGTGTTATATAAAAATTCTATTTTTTTATTAATCGATAAAATGAATTTTTTATTTTAGATTAATAAAATAAATGATAAAAGAAATTAATCATTAAAAAATGCAAACGAGGCAGAACATTTTTTTTACTTATATCCAGGGATTGAAGTAAAAATTATCTAGTTACAACTGTTCCATTTTAGTTTTAGGAGAGCATAAAGTAATAGCCTACGAAAAAATACATTGTTAGTTCAGTTAAATAAAATTGACATCCTAAAATACTAAATAACTAAATAAAAAGATAATAATAAGAAAAATCAATATTATTAACGTTAACGAAAACGTTTTAATCCCTAATTTTTAAACAAGTTTTTATGCATCAATTTGAATGGTTTCCTAAAAAAAAATATTGGATTGAATTAACTCCTTCAAGCTCGACGATTGAATAAAAATAGGTTATTATGATTTCGAATAAGCCGCTATGGTGAAATCGGTAGACACGCTGCTCTTAGGAAGCAGTGCTAGAGCATCTCGGTTCGAGTCCGAGTGGCGGCATGGCATCTTCTAAAAGAGTAAGTCCTATAATGAATTCAATTCCCGATTTCAATTCCTATAATTGAGGGACGCCCTTATTAATTTAATAATTTTTATGATATTTTCAACTTTAGAGCATATATTAACTCATATATCCTTTTCGATCGTTTCAATTGTAATTACAATTCATTTGATAATTTTATTAGTCGATGAAATCGTAGGACTAGATGATTCGTCAGAAAAGGGGATGATAGCTACTTTTTTCTGCATAACAGGATTATTAGTTACTCGTTGGATGTATTTGAGGCATTTACCATTAAGTGATTTATATGAATCATTAATTTTTCTTTCGTGGAGTTTTTCCATTATTCATATTATTCCGTATTTTAAAAAACATAAAAACCATTTAAGCGCAATAACCGCGCCAAGTGCTATTTTTACTCAAGGTTTTGCTACTTCGGGTCTTTTAACTGAAATGCATCAATCCGCGATATTAGTACCCGCTCTCCAATCCCATTGGTTAATGATGCACGTAAGTATGATGGTATTGAGCTATGCAGCTCTTTTGTGTGGATCATTATTATCACTAGCTCTTCTAGTCATTACATTTCGAAAATTCATAAGGATTTTTAGTAAAAGCAATAATTTAGAAAATGAGTCAGTTTACTTTAGTGAGATTCAATACGTGAACGAAAGAAACAATGTCTTACGAAACACTTCTTTTATTTCGTCTCAAAATTATTACAGGTATCAATTGATTCAACAATTGGATCGTTGGAGTTATCGTATTATTAGTCTAGGGTTTATCCTTTTAACCGTAGGTATTCTTTCGGGAGCAGTATGGGCTAATGAAGCATGGGGATCATATTGGAATTGGGATCCAAAGGAGACTTGGGCATTTATTACTTGGACCATATTCGCTATTTATTTACATATTAGAACAAATAAAAATTTTGAAAGTGTAAATTCTGCAATTGTGGCCTCAATGGGCTTTCTTATAATTTGGATATGCTATTTTGGGGTTAATCTATTAGGAATAGGGTTGCATAGTTATGGTTCATTTACATTAACATCTAATTGAATAAAAGACTTGACGAATATAAACATAGGACGGCATACAGGTATATATACGAAAACTTCATGTAAACAATCAAGAACCATTTGAATCATTTCCATTACTTGATTCAAATGGTTCTCACAAATTCAAAAGATATCTAGTTATAATAGAATTCCAATTTATTTATTTTACTTAAATTTATTTATTTTACTTAAAAGAATATAAAAGACTCATTTTTTTATTGTACAATCAACCATTTTTAAAATCATGGGATTTCAGTTTCATTTTTTGTTTTACTCACAAAAACTATCGAAAAAAATAATTGGATATAATAGCTTCGACCTTGTCAACTGATAATGATAAAACGAAATCGGGATAAACACCAATACCTATTACAGGTAAAAGGATAGAGATCGAAACAAATAATTCTCGCGGTCCAGAATCAAAAAAATAAGAGTTTGGGGCATTAAAAAGCTTGTATCCATAGAACATCTGGCGTAACATAGATAATGAATAAATAGGAGTTAATATCATTCCAATTGCCATTACAAAAGTTATTAATATTTTTGTCATTAAAAGATATTTTTGACTAGTAAGTATTCCAAAAAAAACTAACAATTCGGCAACAAAACCGCTCATGCCCGGTAATGCAAGAGAAGCCATTGATAAGATACTGAAAGTCGTGAATATTTTTGGAATTGCGATAGCCATTCCGCCCATTTCGTCGAGATAAACAAGACGTATTCTATCATAACTCGTTCCGGCCAAGAAAAAAAGCGCAGCGCCAATAAATCCGTGAGAGATTATTTGTAAAATGGCTCCGTTGAGTCCTGTATCGCTTATAGAACCAATTCCTATAATTATGAAACCCATATGAGATACAGAAGAGTAGGCTATTCTTTTTTTTAAATTACGCTGACCGGGAGATGTTGAAGCTGCATAGATTATTTGAATTGTGCCTACTATAATCAACCAGGGAGAGAATATAGAATGGGCGTGGGGTAATAATTCCATATTGATCCGAACCAATCCATACGCTCCCATTTTTAATAAGATTCCGGCTAAAAGCATACAAGTACTGTAATGTGCCTCTCCATGGGTGTCTGGTAACCATGTATGTAAGGGTATGATCGGTGATTTGACAGCAAAAGCAATAAGAAATCCAATATAGAATATTATTTCCAGTGCTACAGGATACGATTGATTAGCTGATGTTTCAAAATTTAATGTTGGTTCATTGGAACCATATAAACCAATACCCAAAACTCCCATTAATAAAAAAACGGAACTTCCTGCAGTGTACAAAATAAATTTTGTAGCTGAATACAAACGTTTCTTTCCCCCCCACATGGATAGAAGTAGATAAACTGGAATTAATTCTAACTCCCACATGATGAAAAAAAGTAAAAGGTCTCGAGAAGAAAATGGTCCTATTTGACCGCTATACATTGCTAACATCAGAAAATGGAATAGTCGGGAATCTCGAGTAATCGGCCGAGCCGCTAAAGTAGCTAAAGTTGTGATAAATCCTGTCAGTAAAATGGGTCCTATAGAAATTCCATCTATTCCCAATCTCCAGTAAAAATCAAAAAAATCGATCCATTTATAATCCTCTGTCAGTTGCATTAATGGATCATCCAATTGGAAACGATAACCGAATGCATAGGTTGTTAGAAGGAGTTCCATTATGCATATACCTATAGTATACCACCTAATTATCTTATTTCCTCTATGAGGGAGAAAGAAAATTAAGGAACCCGCGAATATTGGCAAAACTACAACTAGCGTTAACCAAGGAAAATTATTCATGGTAAAAACAAGATAAACTTGGACCAGAAAAACCCGTGCTCAAAATAAATAGTTTTTGAGCGCGGGTTTTTGTCGGTAAAGGTAAAAAAATCAAATGTATTCAAGTGGGGTTTTCTGGAACGTATTAATAAGCCAGACCCATACTTCGAGTTGTTTCATGCCATAAATAAACTCGAACACTCAAGAAATCTGTCGGACAGGCGGATTCACATCTCTTACAACCGACACAGTCCTCTGTTCTTGGAGCAGAAGCAATTTGCTTAGCTTTACACCCGTCCCAAGGTATCATTTCTAATACATCCGTTGGGCAGGCGCGCACGCATTGAGTACACCCTATACACGTATCATAAATCTTTACTGAATGTGACATTTGGATCTATAAATTTTTGAATGTCAGAAAGTTTCGATCTAGTAAACTTGTAAATGAATCATATATTTAGACACCAGATGAATCAATAATTTATCATAATTTTTCTAATCAATCTACTTCTGGATTGACTCATGCGATAGAGCCAAGATACTTTAATTTCTTACATTTTTGAAAACATGTATTATTACGTAATGTATGGTCATGGTAATTCTAATTTATGAATATTAGAATTTATATGATTAATACTACTTATTCAACAAATTCGATTGATTGATACGAGTTGATTTTCTGTTACGATAAATTGATGAAACAATAGCCGGGCCAATAGCTGCTTCAGCGGCTGCAATAGCTATAACAAAAATTGAGAAAATATTTCCTTTTAATTGGCGACTATCAAAAAAATCAGAAAATGTTACGAAATTCATATTAACCGCATTCAGTATAAGTTCAAGACACATAAGGGCTCTAACCATATTCCGGCTCGTGATCAATCCATAGATACCGATAGAAAATAAGTAGGCACTCAAAACAAGTACATGTTCGAGCATCATTGACCAACTCCTTATCAATTTCGATTCATTTCAATATGAACTGAACAACAATTCAACAGATTCAATTGACTAGAATAAAAAAAAGTACGGAACAAAGGCAGATTTTCTATTGTTAATAGAATAGATTGAATAATTTCTATTTTAGACATAAACAATCTTTAATTAAAGGGAAATAAATGTAATGTAATAAAACCGAACAGAGTTTAATGTGCATTGCTAATTCTATAAATTTTTTACTGTCGCGCCACGGCAATTGCACCTATCAAAGCGGCTAAAAGAATTATCGAAACGAATTCAAATGGAAGAAAAAAATCTGTTGATAAATGAATTCCAATTTGTTGACTATTACTTATCAAATCTTGCTCTATAATCTGGTTTGATCTTGTAGTCCAAATAATTCCGTACCATGACGTATCCGTAATAATAATCATGAGTAAAACAAAAATACTTGTACAAACTGGCAAAGTAACCACATCCCCAATGGTCCAAAGATTCAAATCTTTGTAATATTCTGAACCATTCATGAACATCACAGCAAATACGATTAAAACATTTATAGCTCCCACGTAAATAAGGAGTTGTGCAGCAGCTACAAAATAAGAGTTTAATAGAATATAGAATAAGGATATACAAACAAGAACCAGTCCCAATGAAAAGGCAGAATAAATGGGGTTGGTAAATAATACCACCCCCATACCTCCTAGTATAAGAACCGATCCCAGAAAGACTAAAAGAAAATCATGTATTGGTCCGGGCAAATCCATTATATGTAAAATAAGAGATAAATAAATAGAAATGTTTTTCATGACCTTATTGAGACCCGACCAGAAATTTTTTTTTTATGATTTTTGAGCAATTCCTAATTTAATCCTAAGTAAATAAATACTAAGGGATATGAATAAATGTGAGTACTATTATTGGACTAATTTCATTCTTTATCTGAAAGAGTCGTTCTAATTCTAAACTATATATTTTAAAACAATTATGGATATATTAATTAATGGATTTTCAATCCAAATTAAGACGCGTTTCTTACCAACCAATCAATAGTTGGTATTTGTAGTTATTGACCAAACAACACGAAAGAAACCTAAATTCCTTCTATATTAGTTATTAGTAAAGTAATTATAAATTATTCGTTAATAAGAGATTTACTTATTTATTTGAGGCGAATTCAAAATTGTTCGAATTGTATAATCGTCAATTACTGACATTGGTAAACGACCCAAAGCAATTTGATTATAATTCAATTCGTGACGATCATAAGTAGAAAGTTCATATTCTTCAGTCATTGATAAACAATTCGTTGGACAATACTCAACGCAATTACCACAAAATATACAGACTCCGAAATCAATACTGTAATTAAGCAGCCGTTTCTTGCGAATATCAGTTTCCAATTTCCAATCAACAACGGGTAGATCTATAGGACATACACGAACGCATACTTCACAAGCAATACATTTATCAAATTCAAAATGGATTCGACCGCGGAAACGCTCCGCGGTTATTAATTTTTCATAAGGATATTGAATAGTTACGGGTAAACGATTTGCGTGGGATAAAGTAATCATGAAACTTTGACCAATGTACCTTGCAGCTCGTACTGTTTGTTGACCATAATTCATGAACCCAGTTACCATAGAGAACATATCGTTAATATATATATGAATAGTTTTATGTTTGTTTATTTCTCTTGTTTGAGACACGTTGTGAATATAGAATGTTACTTTACAGTGAAAAGAGTTGGAAAGAAGTTGTTAATAATAGATTACCGAGAGAAATAGGTAAAAGAAATTTCCATCCAAGATTCAATAGTTGGTCCATTCTTAGCCTCGGTAAAGTCCATCTTGTTGTGATAGGAATGAACAAGAACAAAAAAGTTTTAGCTAATGTAATAAAGATACCAATTATCGCTCCAAAAACTCCACATGTTTTATTTATTTCAAAAAGCTCAGAAACATATATGTCCGGAATAGATATATTCCAACCTCCCAAGTAAAGAACTGTTACAAATAATGAAGAAACCAATAGGTTTAGATAGGAAGCAACATAAAATAACCCAAATTTTATACCCGAGTATTCGGTTTGATAACCTGCTACTAACTCTTCTTCTGCTTCTGGTAAATCAAAAGGTAATCTCTCACATTCTGCTAGGGAAGAAATAATAAAAATGATAAACCCTATAGGCTGACGCCACAAATTCCATCCCCAAAAACCATATTTTGATTGCGCCTCAACAATATCAATTGTACTTGAACTGTTAGATAATTATAGTCGGTGATACCATCACTGTTACCATCGCTATTACAGAACCGTACATGAGATTTTCACCTCATACGGCTCCTTGAAGGCCAGAAATAAATATAGGGACCGCGTCAGTATTCTTTTTTGAATCTTGATATGTTTGTAGGATGGATAACTATCGGCCGGTCCCAAATTAGACCAATTGAATTCTGTCTGTTAGAATTATTTTAATTCAAAATAAAATAAAAAAAGTACTTCTGAATTGATCTCATCCTTTCTTTAATTTAATAATTTCAATAATAATTTCAATTCTTCTTTGTTCAGTAATAACTTAAATGTTCAATAAAATACTTCTTGTAAAAATATCAATAACCCGTTGGTTTCACGTACGAAAAAAAAATTCTATATTAATTAATGAATTATGACACAAATTCTATATCTATTAATATGTATATGGGAAAGAATAAAAGTAACAAATAATAAATAAAGTATATCTTTTTTTTTTTCGTTCCTATTCTTCTTTCTATTTCTGAGAAAAAGAGGGCTTTCAAAATAAAGTAAAGGATTATTTCGTTTCGAATAGTTATTTATTAAATCGGTGGATAGGAGTATACTCTGGATCGGAATCGTGTCATGGGGAGTACTGCCTGATCATTTCTACCAACTTAAAGCCCCAATTAGTATTCTTTGTTTGTATATTATGTAAAAATGTCCTTTTGGAGAATTTACATAGTCTCCATTACTAATCCTTTCCATATGTTCGTGTTTCTAACCATCCACTCGTTTTTGCTCAATCCCCCGTTATGCTAATACATAAAAATGATAGTGAAAACTCAATACGGTTGATCTTTTGAACCCGCTTCAAGTCAGGATGACTAATCAACCAATCTTGGGGGAAACGGTCTCTTCTGTTTATGTTTATTTCCGCTTAACTCTCTAACTCTTATACATAGAAAATGAGAATCAATCTTTTTACTGCGAATTTATATATAATATATAAGCTGTTTTCTTTCACTCATATAACTATTTGATTTAGTTCATCAACCCGAATAATGAATAAAAAAAAATTAAGATATCTACTCAATCCATTCCAACCCTTTCCTTGAAAGGAAGGAATAGAGAAAAGTTTATGTCTATGTATCCACGAATCGCACGTAGAGATATTGATAACACACATAAAGTTAATGGTATTTCATAACTAATCGATTGAGCAGCAGCTCGTAGACCGCCTAAAAAGGAATATTTATTATTTGACCCGTATCCCGACATAAGAAGTCCAATTGGAGCAATACTGGAAATGGCAATCCATAAAAAAACACCGATATTGAGATCCGCTAAAACAAGGTGATATCCAAAAGGAACTACTGAATAGCTTACTAAAATTGATATGACTGCTATGGATGGCCCGATACTGAATAAACGAGTATCCCCCCTAGATGGAAAAAGATTTTCTTTGAAAAGTAGTTTTGTCCCATCTGCTAGAGCTTGAAGAACTCCCAAAGGGCCGGCGTATTCAGGTCCAATACGTTGTTGTATCCCTGCCGATATTTCTCTTTCTAACCATACAATTACCAGTACGCCTATTGTGATTCCCACTACAAGAGTCAAAATAGGAACAAGAACCCATAGAATTCCATAAACCTCTTTAAAAAATTCTAATCTAGAAAAAGAATCGATATCTTGTACTTCCGGTGTATCAATTATCATTTCAACGATCAACTTCTCCCATAATGATATCTATACTACCTAGTATCGTCATAATATCAGCCAATTTCATTCTTTTAACTAACCGCGGAAGAATTTGCAAATTGATAAAACCCGGCGGGCGGATTTTCCATCTCCAAGGAAAACCACTCTGATCCCCTATGAGAAAAATTCCCAATTCTCCCTTTGGGGCTTCTACTCTCACATAAAGTTCTTGTTTCGGCAATTCAAATGTAGGAGACGGCTTTTTACTAATAAATCGATATTCAAAATCATTCCATTCCGGATTCCTTTCTCTATCAAAGTATCGTATTTCTAAATTCTCATAGGGTCCCCCGGGAATTCCTTCCAGGGCCTGTTGAATAATTTTTACGGATTCTATCATTTCACCAATTCGGACTAGATAACGAGCCAATGAATCTCCTTCTTTTTGCCACTGTACTTCCCAATCAAATTCGTCGTAACATTCATAATGATCAACTTTACGAAGATCCCATTGTATTCCGGAAGCTCGCAGCATTGGTCCCGATAAACCCCAATTTATTACTTCCTCTCTACCAATAATGCCTACTCCCTCGACTCGTTCTAAAAAAATAGGATTTCGTGTAATAAGTTTTTGATATTCAGCAACTCTTGTTAAAAAATAATCGCAGAAATCCAAACATTTATCTATCCAGCCATGAGGTAGATCGGCCGCTACTCCTCCGATACGAAAATAATTATGCATCATTCTCATACCGGTGGCAGCTTCGAATAGATCATATACTAATTCTCTTTCTCTGAAAATATAGAAAAAGGGAGTTTGTGCACCAATATCCGCCATAAAAGGACCGAGCCATAACAGATGAGAAGCTATACGACTCAACTCCAACATAATTATTCTGATATAGCTGGCTCTTTTAGGTACTTGAATATTTCCCAACTGTTCCGGTCCGTTTACAGTTATTGCTTCTGTGAACATAGTAGCTAAATAATCCCACCGTGTTACATAAGGCAAATATTGTATAATTGTTCGATTTTCCGCAATTTTTTCCATTCCTCGGTGTAAATAACCCAATATTGGTTCACAGTCAATAACATCTTCACCATCTAGAGTAATGATGAGTCGAAGAACACCATGCATTGATGGGTGGTGGGGGCCCATATTGACTATCATGAGGTCTTTTCTTGTAGCCGGTATATTCATAGGTTTTTCCTCGATTCATTCTTTCATGAATTGCTGAAAACGAAAAAAAGTTCATTAAAATTCAAGATCTAATAAATCAAATAATTCAAAATGCCTTTATAAAAATAAAATTAACGAGTTTTTGACTCCCGAATATCCAACCGATTAATTAATTCTTTATAACATATTCTATTTTTCTTTGACAAATAAGACAGTAATCGTTGGCGTTTTCCCAGAATTTTACGTAAACCTCTCTGAGATAAATAGTCTTTTTTGTGTAATTGTAAATGTGAAGTAAGTCTTCGTATCCTATTGGTGAAACTAACTATTTGAAATTCAACAGATCCTCTGTTTTCGTCTTTTTCTTCTTGTGAAATAACTGAGATGAATGAATTTTTTACCATAAACTGAAATCTTCTCTCCCCCCCTCTTTTTATTTTAAGATATTTTTTATTGATAGATATCTTTATTGATCAGTAATAATAATGCCCCTAATTTTTATTTGGTATATACAATAATTTGAATTTCGTTATTAATTTCTAATTTTTTTTAATTTAATAAAACTTACTCAATCCTATTTTCATTTTAAAATTGGATTTGAAAGGGGATACAAAAGTATGGTTGGTTTCTTCACTCACAAAAGATAAAAGTTTAGACCTAAAATAAGAAAATTTTGTTCATTCTAGATCTAATTGATATGTCATTGAATTAGTATCATGTATCAGAATGGAATGTAAGACAATGTATGCGTGCATCTCTTTGTCGTCATAGACCAGATATGGTATGGGAAATATAGGAAAAATGTACTATTAATGAATTTTCAATCGCGGATACATATGTATCCTTACCATACTGAAACAACTGCCATTATTGGTATTAAACCAATAACGATTCATACAAGCTAAATCTTCTAATCGATAATTGGGCCAAAGAAATAGCTTTAATTTTATAAGTTTTTTTTTATATTTTTTGCTTTTATCCACAACTTGACTGTTTACCTCATTCCCATTACAAAAAGATGCCTTTCTATGTCTATTCTTAGAATTTAAACAAATTAGAATTCGCAATTCTCTACGACGTCTAGGCGATAAAAAATTTTCAGGAACAAACAAATCATAATTTTTTTTATATCTATTTCCAGTCATCTTTTGATGTTTTGTAATGACTTCATCAGAATTCTTATCAACATGTTTTTTTTCTCGGTATCTTTGATTTATTTGATGTTTACTTTTATGAACTAATGAAATACCGAGGGTTTGATACATAATAAATTTTCCATCATTTTTTATAGCTAGACGAATTGGTTCAATAATCAAAAATCCCCTTTTAATAAATTCTGTAAGAGTTACATCTTTCTGAATCGTCAAAATATCCAGACTCATTTCGCCCCTTTGAATAGAGGATATAGTAATTTCTCTTGGATTTATCAGTCTAAGCAGGAGACAATATACGTTGATGTTATTGATTATTTTTTTATTTAAAGAATCATCCCATCTCAATTGAAAATACAAATACCTTTTTAGGAAGAAATCAAACTCCGCTTTTGTATTGATCTTGTATTGCTTTTTATTTCTATGTTTTTTCATGTCCGATCCCGTATAATCTTCTTCAACATCTTTTTCTTGGTTTGAAAGAGCTGATTTAAGATCTGCTTGGCCCGTGGATTCTTTTTCTCCTTGATTTCGGTTTTCTAATTCAAGAGATTTTTTTTCATTCGACGATATTGATATAAAAGGATCTCTTTTTTTATTTCCAGTGATGCTTTTGTTTTCACTAGCATTTTTTTTTATATTAGAATTAAAAAGTAGTAATTTAATTGGTATAACCCACAGTTTCATTTTATACGTATTATAAAGTCTCACAAATTCTGGCAAGAACCAAAGTTCCAGATTTGATATGGGACGACTTAGTATTTCTTCATTCATTCCCATCCAATCCAAAAGGGGTTTTTGATTGGATAGGTTGATTTTTTGATCTTGCTGAAGTGTGAGATAAAAAAGACCCTTATTATTGATTTTATCAATTATTTGATACTTATTAACCCTAGTCTTAGTATCAATATTGATCCAGGCCTCAATATCGACCTTCGTTTTAAGACAAAAATCGAGAATTCTCCAATCAAAATATTTTCTATCCGTATTTTTATCCATATCTCGAATATCATCTTCTACCATATTAAATGATTTTTGTTTATGTGTGTTGTAATTATAAAAAATATCTTGGTTAGTTTTTACTTGTAATGGTGATCCATAAATTGAAGAGTACTTCTTAGTTTCAGAATTTATAGATTTATATGCTAAAAGATCATATCTATATTGTTTTTTAAAATTATCCTTTTGATTCAATAATAAATCCGTTTCAATTTTTGTTTTTTTTTCGTAGTGAATTAATTCATCTTTTTCATATAAATCACACAAATCTTTATATAAATCTTTATTTTGAGCTATACAGTTCAATATATTTCGCCATTTTTGTGGTACTACTCTAGACCATTTAATTTGAGATACATCACATTGATATTGATATTGATAATGACTCCTTAACCAATTTGTCCATTGATTCATTCCAGAATTGCGAAGATTCTTAGGTCTTAATTCGGAATGAAATAGTTCTTGTCTTACAACAAAAAAATCCTTTATTTCATTCTTAAGAAAAAAGGGGGTTCCATTATATTGAAATACGGATTTCAATTTCTCTAACTTAATAAGTTGGGTTTGTGATAATTTGTAAAATACATATGCTTGTGAAAAGTAAGATAAGTCAAAAAAAGTATTTGAATTTTTTTGACTAAGACTAATATTAGTATTAGAAAGTGACTCTTTTATAATCGAAATAAATTTAATTAAACTTTGATTTGTTTTATTAATTCTTTCTTGATTTGCTTCATTACTGTTAATGGTTTTATTAATAATTTTTTTTGTTGATTCAAGAAAAAGTTGTGTATTGATACTAGGAATATTAATCATAGATAGAAAGATATCTATGTATATCTTTTCAATGAAAAATATTATAAAATAATGGGATTTACGGATTAATCGAGCAGTTCTTCTTTTTAATATCTGCCAAATATTTTTTTGTGATTCCAATCTTTTATCATCATAACTTATTTTGTTAGAACTCAAATTTCTATCTGAAGTTATAAATCCCTTTTTCTTGTCTTTTGTAATTTTTTCTATTTGATTTATGATTGTGTTTATTCTATCAGTCAGATCTTGCATTTTTTTTTCTGTTAATGAATAATTTGTCCAATTCTGAGATCTAATTTGAATGGACGATTCCTGAATCATCCGATTACTGATTATTGAATCTTTTTTAATTTCACTCAATTCATATACTTCTATTTTTCTCAATCCAAATAATATAATTGGGTTTATTTTTGAGAGTTCTTTTATTATTTCTTTTATAAACAGAATGTTTTTAATGATCCATTTTTTTTTTTTTTTTGAGACATTTAGAAAAAATTTTGTTTGTTCTTTAAAAATTCCTAGAATTATAAAACATTTCTTTTGCAATTTTTTCATTTTTTTTTTGAGTTCTTTTAAAATCGGTTCAAAAAATGAAAGTTTTTTTCTGGGAGAACCAAAAGGTAGTTCAGCTTCCATTCCAAAAATTGTTAAAAAACAAAAATCATTTTTTTGACCTTGCTTTTTCATTGGATCGTTATAAGGGGCTCGTAACTTAGATCTGTGCCAAGGTTTAAGACGAAAAGGAAATAGGATCTTGATCTGAATGCCGTCTGTTAACCAGTTTTTTGGAAATTCTTTTTCTGATAATTGAACGCCGTTATAGGTACATTTAACATGCATTTCTCTATTCCAATCCTTTAAGTCCTCATACCATTCCGGAAATTGAAATAATAGTATACGGACGATATTTTTAGCTATTATCAATGAAGGTAATATAATATATTTTCTAAGAATTGATTGGGTTACTAATAAAAAACCTCTCATTACTTGAGCAAGTAAAATACTATCCCAGGCTTCCGCTATTTGTATACGCACTTTCTCCTTTCTTTTGTCTTCTTCTTTTTTGTCCTCCTCTTTTTTTTTCGCGCTTTCTTTTGTCTTTTTCTCTGTATAATTCGAAATTGTGAATTCTGTGTTTTTCCACATCCAATTTCTAAAAATTTTTTTCATCCGTTCAGAAATATCAAAAAAAAAAGATTTGTCTATTCGGTCCAAAAAAAGAGGGGAATGCGCATTTGCTTCAAAGAGTTTCCAAGTAACTGTTTTACGTCTTTGAGCGCGCATGGAGCCTTTGATTATGTCTCGACGAAAATCCGATTGTTGGGAATAACGTATCAAAGCAACTTCGCCTGTTTGATCAGTATTATTAGTTTCTTTGGTATTAGTATAAGCATCAGTATTTTGTTGGTTATCAGTAAAAATCACTACACGTTTGGATTTTCTTGAACGAATCTGATGATCCTCTACCACAGTTTCTTCGGTTTCCCCCTCCTGTTGTTCAAAATCGTTAATTAATTTGTATGACCATCGAGGAACTTTTTTATTAATTTCTTTTATTCCAGTAGATTTTTTTTGA